AAACATTATCAACAGAAATTGTTGATTTCTTAACTTTCATCAGTAGAGTTGTTAGAGAATCAGGATCCACCAATCTAAATTGGAAGGTTCTTTCTTTATTTTCAGAAGGAAGAATAGAAACAAAATTTTTAAAATATTTATTAACGCAAATTGTAACTGATGTTAATGATCAAAAAATTATCAGAAAATCGACTAGAATAAAAGAAATCAGTAAAAAAGTCCTTCGATGGTCATATAAATTAATAAGCACGTTAGAACAACAATCGAGAGGATATGACGAAGACGTACCTGTAGATCATGAAATTCGTTCAAGAAAAGGCAAAAGTGTAGTCATTTTTACTGCTAACAAAGAGGATACTGATCCTAATAAAGATACTAATACGTTCGATCAAACAGACACGGAGGAAGTGTCTTTAATACGCTATTCACAACAATCAGACTTTCGGCGAGGTATAATCAAGGGTTCTATGCGGTCTCAAAGGCGTAAAATAGTAATTTTAGAATTGTTTCAAGCAAATGTGCATTCCCCTCTTTTTTTGGACAGAATACAAAAAAAACCTCTTTTTTCTTTTGATATCTCCGGGTTGATTAAACTAATTTTTAAAAATTGGGTGGGGAAGGGGGAAGCATTAAAAATTTTAGAGTATACAGAGGAGCAAACAAAAAGAGAAGAAAAAAAAGAAAAGAACAAAAGAAGGGAGAACACGCGAATAGAGATAGCAGAAGCCTGGGATACCGTTCCACTTGCGCAAGTAATAAGAGGTTGCATGTTACTAACTCAATCTATTTTTAGAAAATATATTTTATTACCTTCATTCATAATTGCGAAAAATATTGGACGTATACTTCTATTTCAACTTCCTGAATGGTCTGAGGATTTTCAGGAATGGGATAGGGAGGTGCATGTTAAATGTACTTATAACGGTGTTCCATTATCCGAAACAGAATTTCCGAAAAATTGGTTGACAGACGGTATTCAGATAAAAATATTATTTCCTTTCTCTTTGAAACCTTGGAACAAATCGAAACTAGGATTCTCTCAGAAAGATCTAATGAAAAAGAAAAAACAAAAATCATTTTTTTGTTTTTTAACAGTTTGGGGAATGGAAGCCGAACTTCCTTTTGGTTCACCCCAAAAACGACTTTCCTTTTTTAAACCCATTTTTACGGAATTCAAAAAAAAAATTGGAAAATTAAAAAAGAAGTATTTTCGCGTTCTAATAGTTTTCAAAGGAAAAATAAAATTACTTGGAAAACTTTCAAAAGAAGCAAAAAAATGGGTTATCAAAAGTGTTATTTTGATAACAAAAAAAATAAAAGAACTTTCAAAAGTAAATCCAATTCTATTATTTCGATTAAGAGAAGTCGAAATATATGAATCGAGAGAATTTAAAGAAGAAAAAGATTCCCTAATAAGTAATCAGATAATTCACGAATCATTGAGTCAAATTGCATCTCCGAGTTGGACAAATTCTTCATTTACAGAAAAAAAAATGAAGGATCTGGCTGATCGAACAAGTACAATTCTAAATCAAATAGAAAGAATCTCAAAAGAGAAAAAAAAAGTAACTCCAAGAAAAAATAATTTTATTAGTGCTAACAAAACAAATTATAATGCTAACAGATTCGAAAAATGGCAAATATTAAAAAGAAGAAATGCTCGAATAATTTGTAAATTACCTTTTTTTTTGAAATTTTTTATTGAAAGAATATACACAGATATATTTTTATCTAGCATTAATATTCCGAAAATGAATACAGAACTTTTTCTTGAATTAATAAAAAAAATTATTGATAAATCCATTTACAATAATTCAAGAAAACAAGAAATAATTAATAAAATTAAGAAATATCCAATTCCGTTTATTTCAAAGTCACTTGATAATATTAGTTTTACTATTACTAATTCACATAGTTTTTATGACTTATCCTACGTATCACAAGCATATGTATTTTACAAATTATCACGAATCCAAGTTAGTAATTCTTCTAAATTAAGATCTGTTCTTCACTACCAAGGAATCCCTTTTTTTCTTAAACCCGAAATAAAGGATTCTTTTGAAACGCGAGGAGTGGTTCATTCGAAATTGGGGGATAAGAAACTTCCGAGTTATGAAATGAATCAATGGAAAAACTGGTTAAGAGGACATTATCAATACAATTTATCTCAGATAAAATGGTCTAGATTAATACCAGAAAAGTGGCGAAATGCGGTTGATCAGCGTCATATAGCTAAAAAGGAAATTTTAAGCAAATGGCATTCATATGAAAAAGACCAATTAATTGATTCCAAAAAAGAAAAACAATTTGAAGTATATTCATTATCTAATCAAAAAGAGAATTTTCAAAAAGACTATAGGTATGATCTTTTATCATATAAATTTCTTAATTATGAAAATAAAACGGAATGCTTTTTTTATAGATCTGCGTTTCAAGGAAATAAGAATCAAGAGATTTCTTACACGTCTAAAGAAACCCTTTTTGATATGCTGAGAAACATCCCTATTAATAATTATCTAAATAATAATCTAGGAAGGGTCGATACTCTATATATGGAAAAAATGGCCGATAGAAAATATTTTGATTGGAAAATTCTCAATTTTTATCTTAGAAAAAAAGTTGATATTGGGGCCTGTATCATGATCGATACCAACCAGAATCAAAATACTCAAATTCTTACTAATAATTCTCAAATAATTTCTAAAAAAGATCTTTCTTATTTTATGATTCCAGAAAAAAATCCACCAAATTCTCACAAAGGGTTTTTTGATTGGATGGGAATGAATGAAAAAATGCTAAAGCATACCATATCAAATCTGGAATCTTGGTTCTTCCCAGAATTTGTATTACTTTATAGTGCGTATAAAATGAAACCTTGGTTTATACCAAGTAAATTACTTCTTTTAAATTTGAATAGAAATGAAAATAAAAATAGTAGTGAAAATAAAAAGATCAATGAAGAGGAAAAAGGAAGTTTTTTGATAGCATCGAAAAAAAAGTATCGAAATCAAAAAGAAAAAGAACCCATAAGTCGAGGAGATCTTGGATCCGTTCTCTCACAACAAAAAGGTATTGAAGAAAATTATGTAAGGTCAGACATGAAAAAAGGGAAAAAGAAAAAACAATACAAAAACAAGACGGAAGCAGAACTAGATTTCTTCCTGAAACGTTATTTGCTTTTTCAATTGAGATGGGGCGATACTTTAAATCAAAGAATGATCAATAATATCAAGGTATATTGTCTCCTGCTTAGACTCATAGATCCAAGAAAAATTACTATATCCTCGATTCACAAGAGAGAAATGGGTTTGGATATAATGCTGATTGAGAAGAATTTAACTCTTACAGAATTGATGAAAAGGGGAGTACTGATTATAGAACCCATTCGTCTGTCTGGAAAAAAAGATGGACAATTTATTATGTATCAAACCATAGGTATTTCGTTGATTCATAAGAGTAAACACCAAACTACTCAAAAATACCAAGAGCAAGGATATGTTTCTAAGAATCGTTTTGGTAAAGCTATTTCAACACATCAAAGAATAACAGAAAATAGAGATAAAAATCGTTTTGATTTGCTTGTTCCTGAAAATATTTTATCGTTTAGACGTCGTAGAAAATTGAGAATTCTAATTTGTTTCAATTCAAAGAATAGAAATGATATAGATAGAAATCCAGTATTTTCGAACGAAAAGAACGTAAAAAACAGCACCCAAGTTTCACATGACAATAAGCACCTTGATAGAGAGAAAAATCCATTAATGAAATTCAAGCTTTTTCTTTGGCCTAATTATCGATTAGAAGATTTAGCTTGTATGAATCGTTATTGGTTTGATACGAATAACGGCAGTCGTTTCAGTATGTTAAGGGTACATCTGTATCCACGATTGAAAATTTGAGGATAATACATTTTTTCATATATCCTATACCCTACCCTATACTATTATAGGGTATAGGGGGTATATGAAAGCAAACAAATATGCGGATCACATGTCTTGTCTCACATTTCATTAATGTTTCAATTAGATCTCGAAATGAATCAACAAAACCTTAGAACTTTCTTCATTTTAGGTCTAAATTCAAATTCTTCGATGGAAAAAATGGACCACTCCTTTTCTATCCCTATCTAAATCCAATTTCAAATTGAATTAATTGATTTGAATTCAGAAAATTAGGAGTTCATAAAGAAATTCGGATTATATTTTATATTATTGTATATTATATTATTGTATATACCACATTCAAATTAATGGCATTATTATTACTGATCGGTAAAATCCATATCTGTAAAAAGGCAAGGGGGCTTTTTTTTATGGTCAAAAATTCATTCATTTCGGTTCTTTCTCAAAAAGAAAACGAAGAAAACAGAGGGTCTGTTGAATTTCAAGTATTCAATTTCACCACTAAGATAAGGAAATTGACTTCACATTTGGAATTGCACAAAAAGGACTCTTCATCTCAGAGAGGTTTGCGAAAAATTTTGGGAAAACGTCAACGACTGCTGGCCTATTTGTCAAAAAGAAATAGAGAACGCTATAAAGAATTAATTGGTGAGTTGGATATTCGCGAGATAAAAACCCATTAATTTGGAGCGTGATATCATTTGAGCTTAATCGTTTAAATTTTGATGAACTTCTTTTTACTTTCAGCAATGCATGGAAGAATGACTCGAGAAAAACTTATGATTGCACCAACTACAAGAAAAGACCTCATGATAGTCAATATGGGTCCTCACCACCCATCAATGCATGGTGTTCTTCGACTGATTGTTACTCTCGATGGTGAAGATGTTATTGACTGTGAACCAATATTGGGTTATTTACATAGAGGGATGGAAAAAATTGCGGAAAATCGAACAATTATACAATATTTGCCTTATGTAACGCGTTGGGATTATTTAGCTACTATGTTCACAGAAGCAATAACCGTAAATGGACCCGAACAGCTAGGCAATATTCAAGTACCTAAAAGGGCTAACTATATCAGAGCTATTATGCTGGAATTGAGTCGTATCGCTTCCCATTTATTATGGCTTGGCCCTTTTATGGCAGATATTGGGGCACAGACCCCCTTCTTCTATATTTTTCGAGAACGAGAATTGATATATGACCTATTCGAAGCTGCTACCGGTATGCGCATGATGCATAATTATTTTCGTATCGGAGGAGTTGCTGCTGATCTACCTCATGGCTGGATAGATAAATGTTTGGATTTTTGCGATTATTTTTTAAGCGGGGTTGCTGAATATCAAAAGCTTATTACACGAAATCCTATTTTTTTAGAACGAGTTGAAGGCGTAGGCATTATTGACACAGAAGAAGCACTAAATTGGGGTTTATCAGGGCCAATGCTGCGAGCTTCCGGAATACAATGGGATCTTCGTAAAGTTGATCGTTATGAGTGTTACGACGAATTTGACTGGGAGATTCAATGGCAAAAAGAAGGGGATTCGTTAGCTAGGTATTTAGTACGAATCAGTGAAATGACAGAATCCATAAAAATTATCCAACAAGCTCTGGAAGGAATTCCAGGGGGACCCTATGAGAATTTAGAAATCCGGCGCTTTAATAGAATAAAAGACCCTGAATGGGATGATTTTGAATATCGATTTATTAGTAAAAAACCTTCTCCAACCTTTGAATTGTCCAAGCAAGAACTTTATGTAAGAGTCGAAGCACCAAAAGGAGAATTGGGAATTTTTCTGATAGGAGATCAGAGTGTTTTTCCTTGGAGATGGAAAATCCGACCGCCGGGTTTTATCAACTTGCAAATTCTTCCACAATTAGTTAAAAGAATGAAATTGGCTGATATTATGACGATACTGGGTAGCATAGATATCATTATGGGAGAAGTTGATCGTTGAAATGATAATCGATACAACAGAAATACAAGCTATCAATTCTTTTTCCAGATTGGAATCCTTAAAAGAAGTCTATGGAATCATATGGATGCTTGGCCCTATTTTAACGCTTGTATTAGGAATCACACTAGGTGTACTAGTAATTGTTTGGTTAGAAAGAGAAATATCTGCGGGGATACAACAACGTATTGGACCCGAATACGCCGGTCCTTTGGGAATTCTGCAAGCTCTAGCAGACGGTACAAAACTACTTTTCAAAGAGAATCTTCTTCCATCTAGAGGAGATACTCGTTTATTCAGTATCGGACCATCCATAGCAGTCATATCCATTTTACTAAGTTATTTAGTAATTCCTTTTAGCTATCGCTTTATTCTAGCTGATCTTAGTATTGGTATTTTTTTATGGATTGCCGTTTCAAGTCTTGCTCCCGTTGGACTTCTTATGTCAGGATATGGATCAAATAATAAATATTCCTTTTTAGGTGGATTAAGGGCTGCTGCTCAATCAATTAGTTATGAAATACCATTAACTCTATGTGTATTATCAATATCTCTACGTGCGATTCGGTAAGACAAAAAATTTACCCTATTTCTTTTCTTTCTAGCACGAAAGTTAAATGAGTTTAATATCTATTTTTTTTTATTCATCATTGGAGTTGATGAATTAAATCAGATAGTTATATGAGTGAAATAAAACGGCTTAAAAATTTGCTGTTAAAGGAATTCAATCTCATTTCCTATGTACAAGAATTAAGTGAAAATAAATATAAGCAGTCGAGACTGTTTACCCCAGGTTGATTAGTCACCATGGCTTGAAGCGGGGTTCAAAAGATCAACCATATGGGGGTTTTATTATCTATTTCCATAGATGTATTACCCTAACGAGAGATTAAAAAGATGAGTGGATGATTAGGAAGACCAAGATACACAAAGGATTAGTAATGGAGATTATGAAAATTATTCAAAAGGATATTTCTTTATAGAAAAGTAATTCAAATTGGGGCTTTAAGTTGGTAGAAATGATTAAGAAGTACTCCCCACGATTTCGATCCAGAGTATGTTCCTATCCACCGATTAAGTAAATAACTATCAAGAACGAAGAAATCTTTTACTTTTGGTAATGCCCCTTTTTATGAGAAAGGAGAATAGGAACGAAATAAAATTCTTGTTATGTAATGCAATGTCTAATTCTTTTTCGTAATCGAAAATGATAAAATGATAGGTTGAAATATCTATGTGATATTTCTTTCAAAAGTCTTTTTTATTCAAGGATAAAGTTATTAATCAAGAAAGAAAAATGAAAATTCTTAAAAGATGAGATCAATTCAGAAGCATTTTTTGATTATAAATCTAGCAGACAGAATTCCATTGGTCTAATTCTAGGCCTTAGGATGAGAAGATAAGAGTTTGACTCTCTATCGATCCTACAAACACATTAAGATAAATAATGTTGAAAGGTCCTTAGATTTATTTGTGACCTATGAGGAGCCGTATGAGGTGAAAATCTCATGTACGGTTCTGTAATAGCGATGGGAACAGTGATGTTATCGTCGACTATGATTATCTAACAGTTTAAGTACAGTTGATATAGTTGAAGCGCAGTCAAAATATGGTTTGGGGGGATGGAATTTATGGCGTCA